TTCTTTTATGACTGAAAACTCAAAATTTTGTTTTTCACTAGAAAAAGTAAGAGAAATTTTGAGAGATTGTGTGGTTTGAAGATACTATACAATCAATCGAAGGGATGGATCCAAGCCAAACAAAAAGAAATCTTTCTTTTAGAAAAGTAGTTAAAAGAAAAACGGGATTAAGATTCAAAATAAAATACAAGTACAATAAATAAGAAGACAAAGGGGGATTTTTTTCATAGATTTTGATTTGGTATCGTTTTGGCGGCATGGCCGAGCGGTAAGGCGGGGGACTGCAAATCCTTTTTCCCCAGTTCAAATCCGGGTGTCGCCTAATCACCAAAAGAATTGAGATACTCCCTTCTATTTTGCTGCTATAATTTGAAAAATTTTTCCGGCGAAAGCCAACGGAGGAAACTTATAAATCTTGAGAGTCCTTCCATTACTAATGGAGTGTCTACGAGCCGAGTTTGGAATTCGATTGGATAGCAGGACGGAAATCGAATTCCGTTTTTATTTTAGTTGCGAAAAGGCCATAAGAGACTTTGTATACATATTCATCAAAGTCTTTGCGTACTCCGCAATCAATATTAATTCGATTGACTGAGTAATTGGCTTTTACTTAGTATATACCTGTTTTGTATATACCTGTTTTCTTTTTTCGTTAACCTCTAGTCAAAAACATAATAGGGCGTCTTTCATAGAGACAATAAGGAGACGTTAAGTTAAGGATTAGATCAAAAGAAAATGGGAAAGAAATAGGGTATGGGCTAGGTAGTGATCTACCTTATATTCTATATATTCTATTTTTTTTATTTCTACATACTATATATTAGATATTAGTAGCATTTCTTTGATACTTCCAAGGGGGTCTCCGCATATTTTTCTTGTGCTTAATCTTTTCTGATTATACTAGAATTCTTATAAGACTCCTTATAAGTTAAGTTATAAGTTAAGTTAATAAGTTAAAGTTGGATTTATTGGATTGTTTCATCAACGATCTTAGGTTAGAATTTTTGACTCTGCGCCAGTGATTCCACTATTATTTATTAGTGAACAATAATTCAAGAATTTCGTCATAGAGATAGGGGACATAATTCACATGGATATAGTAAATCTCGCTTGGGCTGCTTTAATGGTAGTCTTTACATTTTCTCTTTCACTCGTAGTATGGGGAAGAAGTGGACTCTAGAAGTATTACTAATTGTAATTGAGTTGTAGGAATTAAACTGTATCAAATTTTTTATAAATCGTTCAGGTCTGAAAAGCTTTTTTTAGTTGAAATTTCACTCTTTCAACACTATTTCAATTTAAAATTCAATTTTTAAATTGAAATAGAAATAAAAAAATATCTGCATTTCAAAATTTTCTTGGGTTTTAGTGTAGTAATATAGTTTATGAATAATATATATGAAGAATATTCTTTCAATCAAACAAATATTTCAATTATTTACGTGTTTGTATTTCGAAAGTAAAAAGAATACAAAGTAAAAGAAATACAAATGGTAGTAAATTTATTCCAACTTAATTCTTGATCAATTTTCTATTTCGATGAACCGACTCTTACTAAAATTAGATATGGACCGTGAGGAAGAGTTGAACTTTTTTTATTTTACTTTTTTGGTTCCTTTTTTATTATTCAAAAATAAAATAGTTCTGTTATTACATTACAGTTACGTAGATACACATTTTCTATCGGAAACAACACAGACATAGTAGTTCTTTAACGAGATACTACACAGACTAAAATAGTGTCTTGTCTTGGGCGAGTCGCATATTGTGCACTTCCCGTTTGTTTTAATATTTTGAAAATTTGATTTGTGTTGTACTTATTTTATTGAACTCACTTTTTATTGAACGCACTATTCAAACGTTAAAAGAGGTTTACTAATCCTTTAGCCCCCCCTTTTTTTTTTCGAAATTCGAAGGAGTTTCCATAGATCATCTGGAAACTGATCGATCAATGACCTCTTCGTCAGAATGCTATGCTAATAAAAAGATTACTTTAATTTTCTTTTATTATACCCATCAAAGAGGCCCTTGATTCTTTTGATCGGAATTCATATTGAAAATAATCAGCAATCTGGGAATTAGAATCGTACGAGTCGCTTTTCAATTAGTTCAAATTGATTGAAATCAACACAAATTAAATAGAAATATAAGACAGGTGCATAAAGCAAAGAAATCGAATTGGTGGGAGGCACTATATACATTATATATAATATATAATTGATATACATATATATATACCGATATATAGAAATCTGACGATACTATTATAGATTGATCTCTATTAAATTAATCCGGATTACAATACACCTTATATACACTACAATAACAATAGTAGATAGTATGGTAGAAAGAAATATCTGAATCTTTCTACCATACTATCGTATTTATTTCATAGAATACGGCGAATTCTAGTATGCCCAGTTCATTTAAGACGCGAAATTTGAATCCCTTTCGTCTCTTCAATTCTTGATAAGAACTAAAAAGTCCAGTTTAATTCAAATTAATCACCTTGGCTGACTGTTTTTACGTATATTATAAGTAAAAAAGCGGTAGGAACTAGAATAAACAGTGCAGTAGCAATAAATGCGAGAATATTTACTTCCATAATCTCATTGTTTCGTTTTTCTTTAATTTAATTCGCAATAACTCGGGAGTTAATCCCATAGAGATAATAAATCTTTCGCTTGTAAATTCAATGGGATGAATTACATCTCGATGATATCGAATCGGATCAATATCATGAATAACAATATCTGCACTATCAAATCAACTCATCGTCAAGAATTGAATAGTATAACATAGGACAATCTTTTATCCATACCGAACTCCAATTTTTTTTTCCTGATCCAACCAATAATTTTACTTTTTTTTATTTATCATTCTTTTTTATTCTTTCTTTTATATAACCTACTGCCCTTTTTGTACAACCATCTGATGAAGTATCATTGAACCGCCCGTACACTTACCATTGATTCTAAACAACCCCCAACAAACAATAGAAGATAAATAAAAAAAAGGAGGGGGAAAGAGTTAAGTTCGAAACTTCTTTTTTTACTGAGCGAATCTAATCTCCTCGGAAAACAAAAGAAAGATGATAAAGACGAGTACAAGTTTCGGTATAAAAAATCTAATATTCCATCAAATTAACTATAATTATTTATTATTATTTATTTTTATATAAAAATAAATAAAGTTTGTTCTTTCAAGGAAACCCCTTAATAAAAAAATAGCGCTCCCCTAATAAAAAAGCGATCCCTGAAAGTATTCTATTACAATAACTAAGTTATTTTATATCATGCAAATTCCCTTTCTATATGTACTTCCGGGAAACATAAAGTACTCTACTCTATTCGACAGAGTAGCAGTAATCGAAAAAAGCCATACCCGGTACAGTATGGTATCTCTTGGAATCCTGAATGTGATTCTACCAATAATTGTCCTAATCCACATATGTCTATCGCTCATCAATCGAATCAGTACTAGTCAAAGAAATGAAAATTCCCCGATTGATGATAAAAACGAAATTTGACTTACTTTCACAAAAAAGAGAGAGCGGAGTTTATATATTTTTTTATTGGATCCGTCGGGACTGACGGGGCTCGAACCCGCAGCTTCCGCCTTGACAGGGCGGTGCTCTGACCAATTGAACTACAATCCCAAGTAAATACAATAATAAAATAAAGTATTATGTATACATATTTTTATTATTTTATTCTAACCCCTTCAATTTTGAATTTAGATTCAAATTGGCGTGTTGTAACAGAGCCGCGAGTGATATATATAATATGGGTATGCGCTTCGCTTTAGTGAGACCGACCTGGATTACTAGTAATCCTTTCGTTATTGACAAATAAATGGGATAATTACTCTTTCAATGAAAAGGGTTTTTTCTTTATCCCTTTCCTTCGATTGTATTTTACACTTACAGATCCTGATATGAATATAGATCATTATCAAGATCCTAATTTGTTGGAAAAATAGAGTAAATAAATAGTGCTGGGGATCGGGCATTTCTGGAGAGCACAAAATGGGTTATATGATACCATTTCGTGTGTAGATCGGCGGATTTTTGGGCCGAGCTGGATTTGAACCAGCGTAGACATATTGCCAACGAATTTACAGTCCGTCCCCATTAACCGCTCGGGCATCGACCCAGGAAGAATAAATTCCAGGCTTATTGATAATCCATGATCAACTTCCTTTCGTAGTACCCTACCCCCAGGGGAAGTCGAATCCCCGCTGCCTCCTTGAAAGAGAGATGTCCTGGACCACTAGACGATGGGGGCATATCATACTTGAACGACCGCCAGGATACTATGCTGATAGTATGCACAATTTTAAAAATTGTCAATATAATGGGATGGTATGACTCGAGATGGAGGATCTTTCCATCTTTCACGATTCTATAGGATTTTTTCCGCCAATAATTTAGTTCATAATTTAGTTCAGAGGCTGCGCCAAATTTCTTTATCAATCATTCAATGAGATATGTTGGATCCCTGTTAAATTAGTAGGTACGTGTATCAATCAAATAAATTTCGTTATGATGTCAATTCCAATTAGGATCGAAAAAAATCCATTGTCATTGCATTTCTATTTATCAAATCCAATATCAATAAACCATTTTATTTTAACTATATTCACTAGTATATCCTCCCCTAGAATTTTATTTAATTTAACAGACAAGTCAAATTTTTCATTTCTGAACGAACCGCTATAAATATAAGATATAGTCTTATATGTACATATATTATAATAAGTCTATATACTAAACTCATAGTGGCTAGTGAATTTATTCAGGAATTGAATCAAACGAGCCCTTTTAACTCAGTGGTAGAGTAACGCCATGGTAAGGCGTAAGTCATCGGTTCAAATCCGATAAGGGGCTTTGGTTTTTTCATAAATAAAAAAAATCTGAGGCTAGTATTCGTATTTGAATTACGAATAAAGTTATTGTGGATATTTGTAATAAATCAAAGTAACAAATTATAAAATGTAAT